ATTAGACAACCCGTGCTTTTTTCTTTTTTTTTTCACAAATGGAAAGTTTCGTATACAATTCGTATATCGGACCCATTACCATATATAACACAAAATTTCTCCACCGATTCTTTCTAGTCGAGCCTCCCGGTCTGTCATTATACCCCGAGAAGTAGAAAGAATTACAATCCCCATCCCGCCTAAAATTCTAGGAATTTGTTGATAGTTAGAATAGATTCGTAGACCCGGTCGACTGATCCGTCGTAAATTTAAACTAGTTCTATGGGGTCCTTTCCTATTCCTTCTATGTCGTAGGGTTAAAACCAAAAAATATTTGTTGCGTTCCCGATGTTTCCTTACGTTATCAATAAAACCTTCTCGTAAAAGTATTTTTACGATGTTTTCAGTGATGTTAGTAGATCCTATTCGAATCGTTCCTTTTCTATTCATGTCAGCATTTCGTATAGAGGTTATTATGTCAGCAATAGTGTCCTTACCCATTGTAAACTAAAATTATTGTTGCTCCCGAATTTTGATATAACCAACGTGTTCTTTTTTTTTACTTAGTAAAGGTATATACGTGAGACACAATCTACTAATTAATCTATGTCATTTAAATACTCTCGTTTAAATACTATAACTATATTGGGGTCTCGTCTTATAATACCTCAGGAGCTAATGAAACTATTTTAGTGAAATTTAACTGTCTCAATTCCCGGGCGATCGCACCAAAAATTCGAGTTCCTTTTGGATTTCCTTCTTGATCAATGACAACTGCAGCATTGTCATCATATCGTATTATCATCCCGTTGTCCCGTTTGAGTTCTTTACAAGTACGTACAATTACAGCTCTGATCACTTCTGATCTTTCTAGAGGCGTATTTGGTACTGCTTCCTTGATCACAGCAACAATAACGTCACCAATATGAGCATATCGGCGATTACTAGCTCCTATGACTCGAATACACATTAATTCTCGGGCCCCGCTGTTATCTGCTACATTCAAATGGGTCTGAGGTTGAATCATTTTTTAAATCTCTTCTTTCAATGTAACAAAGGACGAAGAAAAAAAGAAATATTGTTTATCAAAAAAAGGAAACCTGCAATTTTTTTTTTTATTCCCAAGACAAGACTTCTTTCCTTTGGTTCTATAGTCCTATCCTGAAATAATGAATTGAGTTTTTATAGGCATTTTGGACGCCGCTATTGAAATAGCCTTTATGGCTATATTTTCGGCTACTCCGCTCATTTCATAAAGTATTCTGCCCGGTTTAACGACAGCTACCCAATACTCGGGAGATCCTTTCCCCGAACCCATACGTGTTTCTGTAGGTCTTACCGTAACTGGTTTATCTGGAAATATACGTACCCATATTTTTCCACCACGGCGTACATTTCGTGTCATTGCGCGGCGCCCCGCTTCTATTTGTCTAGATGTAATCCAAGCGGGTTCAAGTGCTTGAAGAGCATATCTACCGAAACAAATGCGATTACCTCGATAAGATATTCCTTTCATTCTTCCTCTATGTTGTTTACGAAATCTGGTTCTTTTTGGGTTATAGTTGATGGTTGTTTATGAATTCCATCTCTACTACAGAACTGGACATGAGAGTTTCTTCTCATCCAGCTCCTCGCGAAAAAAAATGACTAAAAAAAGATTTTATTCTTAAGATATAAGATATACAGGTAGTTAATGAATAATAGATTGAATCTTGGGATTCTTTGCTTTGAGATTTTATCTGATCTATTAGAAATTTTTATATCTTGTTTGTATATATATTGGATATATATAAGGAATTAAACGCGGATTCTATTTCTAGATAATGTCTTATCTTGGTTTTGTTATAATGTTATAACGAATCTTTGTTTTGTTTTTATCATATTCATATCAGATTCAGATCGACAAAAATTTAACAATCAAATAAAATGAAAATAAAATTTTCGCGGGCGAATATTTACTCTTTCAATATCTAGTTCAGTTGTCGGGTTAACTCATGACCTATCAGAATCAGAATAAAAAGAAATGAAGTGGTCTCTGGTTTGTTCCGCCATCCTACCCGATAAATCATTAGGATTCGTTTTCAATAGAATCCTATGCATTCACGGGTTCCGTCGTCCCCATCGCTTCTCGATTAATGCTTAGGTCTGAATTGTCCAATGGAGCCTTAATTAAAATTAAAATATTAAAATTAAATTTAATATTATTTATTAATTTATTATTTCAATTTAAGAATTAATTTATTATTTCAATTTAAGAAAAATCAAATAAAATTGGGTCTTGAGTCAACCTTCTCAGTCTTTATTGACTTAAGTTAAGGCTCTTGATTTTTTCTTCAATGAACAGATATTCATCTAATTATTGATGAATCTCTATTGATGCTCTATTACATTGCTCTTTATGAGATGCTTCATAGACCTTACATATTGGAATCATATATCATTTCATTGCTATTTCTTTTTCTCTCTTTCTCTCATCCTTCTATTTATCCACATATTTTTTATTTTGCTTCAGAATTTATAT